ATTTATTCAGAAGTAATTCGTCGAGATCGTGCACCCTTTTCTTATTTATCAGAAAAATACTAAAAAATATTCTAAAGTGCAGCCGGATAGATCCAATCTATTCTTGAAATAGACAACTCGCACACACTCCCTTTCCAAAAAAAATCAAAACACCAACCACTACAGTTAGATTTATTAGATTTGTTGCTAAAATATCGGTATTAAGCCCGAAACTGCCAGCGGATGGCCAGTGAGCTAAAAAAACGAAAGAATGGGTTACATTTTTCATATGCTCTCCTCTTATAGATAGGACAAACAAAGAACAAAGTTTTTCGATCACTTACTTCGCTCGCCGTTTTTTGATCGGTTTTTTTAATGCAAATAGATTCAATCTAGTAATTTCTTTTAGATTAAGTCTTAGGTCTTCTTTGACCTGTGAAAGACCTCCTTTGTTGAAATGTTCTGTTCCCAAAATTCCTAAAATAAAAGGAAAAAAACTTTCCACTTTCCTAAACTAAGGACGGGAAGGAAGAAGGGGAGCATATCTTCTAAATTAATCATACTCAACTCAGCCCTTCCTGGGGTGGGATATTGTCTGTCCCGATAAATAGCTAATTCCAGCAGTAATAAATAGGAGTAAATAAAATAAAGTAAAGTATTGATATAATTGGAATTGCAGAAGCAAATACCCATTTAACTAAAAAAAGAAAAAAGGTATCTAATCGAAAGAGCTTATTTTATTTGTTAGGATTAAACAAAAGGGTTCGCAAATAAAAGCGCTAGTGCCACAACTAGTCCATAAATTGTTAAAGCTTCCATAAAAGCTAGACTAAGCAATAAAGTGCCTCGTATTTTACCTTCTGCTTCTGGCTGTCTCGCAATACCTTCTACAGCTTGTCCTGCAGCAGTACCTTGACCAACTCCAGGCCCAATAGAAGCAAGCCCTACGGCCAATCCAGCAGCAATAACAGAAGCAGCAGCAATTAGTGGATTCATGGTGAGTTCCTCGTGTCAAAAAAAAAAATGGTTAAGGATACAATCAACCAAGAAATTCTTACTTCTAAGCTCTATCTCTATTGAGGAGAAGTAACTAAAAAAGTACAAATTGAAATTATAATGTAAATTGTCCGAACTACATAGAAGGGAATTCCATATCTCGGATTAGATAATGAATCTAACCTAGGAATATATAATACCCTATATACATTTGTTTCTTCTATTTTGTTTGCGTATTTTCTCATTTTCTATTGAATTGGATTCTAAAATCATTGCTTAACGCAGAAAACCGTATAAAAGGTGACTCCACTCCACTTCTAGACATTAAGGATATATAGTATAGATCCAGTCTGACTCCACCCTCCCTCTTTACTGCATCTATACTTTGACAATTCCATAATATAGTTATAGTCTATTTTCTCTCCTACAACTCTAGGTTGTATATTCATACGCATTTCTAACTATTTTTTTTGCAACCAAGCGGATTATCTGGAACCACGCATGAATTGAGCTAAGCTGAAAAAAAAAAATACTATTTCCAAAACTAGTCAATTCAATGATGACCCTCCATGGATTCACCTATATAGGCTGCGGCTAATGTTGCAAAAATAAGAGCTTGAATACCGCTTGTAAATAATCCAAGAAACATGACAGGTATAGGGACTACTAAGGGGACTAAAGAAACAAGAACAACAACGACTAATTCATCCGCTAATATATTCCCGAAAAGTCGAAAGCTAAGCGATAATGGTTTTGTGAAATCCTCTAGGATGTTAATTGGTAAAAGGATTGGGGTTGGTTTAATATATTTCTCGAAATAGCTCAATCCTTTTTTGCTAAGACCCGCATAAAAATATGCTGCTGACGTGAGTAAAGCTAAAGCAACAGTAGTATTTATATCATTCGTGGGCGCTGCTAATTCCCCATGGGGTAACTCTATAATTTTCCAAGGTAAAAGAGCACCCGACCAATTCGAAACAAAAATAAAAAGGAACATAGTCCCAATAAAGGGAACCCAGGGACCATATTCTTCTCCAATCTGAGTTTTGCTCAAGTCTCGAATAAACTCAAGGACATATTCAAAGAAATTCTGACCGTCGGTCGGGATGGTTTGTGGATTCCGAACAGCTATGACAACTGAACCTAACAAGATAGTAATTACGACCCAAGAAGTGATGAGTACTTGGGCATGAATTTGGAAACCTCCTATTTGCCAATAGAAGTGTTGGCCTACTTCTACACCCGATATATCGTATAACCCCTTGAGTGTTTTAATGGAACAAGGTATAATATTCATATTGTCCTCTGATAAAAATTGAACTTCAAAAAAGGAATTCTTTTGATTCAACCATCTCTTTCTCAACTCAGCAACTTGAAGTATTAATCTTATATTTAGGATACCAAGAAAGCACATCAGATCATAATATATATCAATACCCTCTAATATATATCAATATTCCCCTTCTTTTTTCTATGCAAAACGAAAAAGAATAGTAAGTGATTCCATAAATCTACGCAGTTGCCCAAGAATTCACTATTCTTCTTAATCAACGATTTCTTATATAGAGAGAACGCCCTTCACAAATTGCAAATACTAATTTGTTAAGAATCAATCGAATTGAAGTCATAGTGTCGTCGTTGGCTGGAATCGATATATTCGCGAGATCCGGGTCGCAATTTGTATCGACTAAAGAAATAGTAGGAATCCCCAAAATGGCACACTCCCGAAGAGCTATATACTCTTTTTGCTGATCGAGGACGATCACAATGTCTGGCAATCTCGTCATATATTTGATCCCGCCGAGATATCTTTGCAAAGTGGATAATTTTCTCTTCAAGATTGCCACATCTCTTTTTGGGAGATGTTGGAATTTTCCCATTTTTTCTTCTGCTCTTAAATCTCTAAATTGAGAAAGTCTAGTTTTCGTAATCGACCAATTAGTTAACATACCACTGAACCACTTTTTATTAACATAATGACAACGAGCCCTTATTGCAGCTGATGCTACTAAATCCGTTGCTCTTTTTTTTGTGCCAACAATTAAGAAACTTTTTCCCTGACTTGCTGCATCAAAAACTAAATCACAACCTTCTGATAAAAAACGAGCCGTTCTAGCGAGATTTATAATATGAGTACCTTTACGCTTTGCCGAAATGTAAGGGGCCATTTTAGGATTCCATTTCTTAATACCATGACCAAAATGAACTCCTGCTTCTATCATCTCTTTCAAATTGATGTTCCAATATCTTCTTGTCATTTTTTCCACACTTCCTTTTGATTGTTTCTTTTTTTTTTCATCCTACCATTCCATTATGGAATTTTATTCTTTTTGAAGATTAAGAAAGATCCGAAATAGCTTGAAATAAATAATAATTGTTCCGAAGGAACCTTCCCTTCTACTGAGAGTTGGCCATTGATACATTGTATAAACATAACCTTAAATGTATTAACCGACTTCTTTTACTTATTTTAAAATTTTAAATAAAAATATAAAATTTGACCTCTTAGTGTTCTAAAGTTCAAAAGTCTAGTAAAGTAAAAAAATCTGCTTTATGTATCCTTAAATCGTATAAATGGGGGTAAATGGGGGTTCTGATGTCTCATAGAAATTGTTTGTTACGTCAGAATCTGAAGAAACTAATTCTGTATGGAGAAATAAAAAATCTCTCATTTCCGACGCGAATAGATTTTGTTTTTGAATTTCGAAATAAAGGTTCTTGTCTTGTGGGGAACGATGCACAAATTTTAGGAATCCGGTACCAACAGGTATAATCCCCCCCAGAACTACGTTTTCTTTCAACCCTTTCAACCAATCAATACGACCTCGTAGGGCAGCTTTTGCTAAAACTCGAGCAGTTTCTTGAAAACTTGCTTCAGATATGAAACTTTGGGTATTCAGGGAAGCCCTTGTTATTCCCAATAAGATTGCCCGATAATAGATCGATTCATCCAAAGCTCGCCCTGCTCGTTCCGCTCGCAATAGTCCGATTAATTCCCCAGGTGAAAAAACATTAGACATTCCATCTTCAGAAACCCGCACTTTTGATGTTACTTGGCGTATAATAATCTCTATATGTCTATTATGAATTTGTACCCCTTGGGATCGATAAACCTTTTGGATTTTATTAACCAAAGAGATACGACTTTGGGCTATGGTTAGCTCAGCTCCAATCAAGAATCCCCATGGGACCCCAAGAATTCTTGGTATACGCTCATTCCAATCCTCAATTCTCCTTTCGAGATTCGGGGATAATGAATCAATTGAACGCGCTTCAAAGATTTGTTCCACTTTTGGAAGACCTTGCGTTATGTCACTAGATCTCGATTTTTCATATATAAACGTAACTAACCTATCCCCCTTGTAAAGGATTTCTCCATAATGACCATTAACAGTTGCTCCTGTAGTGGCCAAATAAGGTTTAGCTGCTCTTATAACAAAGGAATCCATATTAACAATGAAAATTTGACCAGATTTTTTTATGTGCGATTTAAATAGACATGCATTTTCACAAATAAATTGTCCAAGGTGAATTATTGCTGATGTCTCTTCCCAAGAATCATGATGGGCAAAGCGACAATTCAAAAGTAATGGATCCAACATTATGTTACTATCGAAATTAGAAATCCTTTTATTTTCATCTATTAAAGAGTATTTAAGTCCTTGAAGTACTTGGAAGGTTTGTTTCAAATTGGCAAGGAACAAATATTTTTTTAACAGGATCTTATTATACGTTAGTAAATAGTAAGATGAAGAAAAATTCGATATACTAGGTACAATAACGCCTAAGGGCCCAAAAATTTCTTGAATAGGAATTCTAGGATTCAATTCTTTTATCGCATTGGGGTGTTTTAAATTCTTGAATAAACCAATTCGAGAACAGTTGGATGCCGACAAAATCATCAAAGGTTGGTATTCTTTATTTCGATTCAACAATGTGCCAATAGCTTCTTGATGTTGGCTAAGTGATTCAATCTTCGCCTTGGAATAAAAGGAATTGATATTGGTGCGATCTAACCTATTATGGGGAATCGGTCCTGCACTTGTCCTATCATACCTTTTTCGTGTATATGAAATAGTGGACTTGACTAACTCAATTCTTAGGAAATCGCGAATAAGGTCATTTGCTCTTACCTCAACAAGGGAAGCACCAGCCTTCTCTTTTTCTTCTTGTTCCCAATTCACTACTAAGCAAGTTCTAACAAATTGACTGTTTGTGTGATAAATTCTTTGGGTTAACTTGCTATTTTCATGAGAAATAAAATTGACAAGTCGAAGTTGGAGATTATCTTCTTCTTCCAAGAGATCTTGTGGGAAAAGTGTTGCTAAATTTCTCCTTTCGTCCATTTCATATGCGACTGCAGGGCGAACGAAAACAAAATACTTTTCCTTGCTCTTGAAAATTTTTTTTCGTTGAACATAGACCCAATTTTTCTTTTTTTTTGATTCCTTAGAATATTTTTTTTTTCTTTCTGGTGGTATCAAACAGCCACCTAATACCTTATCTGCCTCTTCAGGAAAATGAATATCTCCGGAAAATATTTTGAGTTCTGTATGGCTTTTTTTTCTCCTCACTCGGACCAGTCCACCTAGTCGACTTCTTGTATTTTTTGTGAGTTGTGTATTCACTCTAATAATACTATTGTCAAGTACCTTTAGGTATGAAGATCTCGGCAAGATATGCAGTTCTTGAAGAATGAAAAAAAACCGATCCACTTCTTTTTGGTATTTTAGACTAAATTCTTTTGTTCCTCGATGCTCAATAAAACCCTCTTTTTTTAAGATAGAATCTTCCTCTGGACTATCGTATTCGTCCTCGGGGTCTTCTTCTAAGTCTTCCTCTAAAGTCCCATATTTGTCCTCTGAGCTTTCCCCGGGGTTCCCATATTCATCTTCTGAGTCTTCCTCTAGAGTTCCATATTCGCCCTCTCGGGTCCTATATTTGCTCTCTGGGCTTCCATATTCGTCTTCTGAGTCTTTCTCTAAAGTCCTATATTCGTTCTCTGGGTTCCCATATTCGTTCTCTGGACTCCCGTATTCGTCTTCTAGGGTTTCATATTTGTATTCGCCTTCTCGGGTCCTATATTCGTCTTCTAGGGTCTCATATTCGTCTTCTAAGTCTTCCTCTCGAGTCCTATATTCTTCCTCTAGGGTCCTATATCTAAATTTAACAATTCCCGAACCCTTTTTATCTTTTCTGTATTGTGGATCGTCAAAATAAGCAAAAATAGTATTTCTACGTAAAACACCCATAAAGGGGATTTCGACAGAAATACCCAAACAGGATATTAGTTCTTTCTCTTGTTCTTGATGGTATTGTAATGGAATGACGAACCTATTTCTTCGCTTTTTTGCCAACAAATCCGAATTATCTTGAAAAATAGAAGGATAGATCAAATTCCAATGGCCGTTGGCCACGATTCGATCCGACCTTGAATAATCAAAAATTTCCCTATCTTTTTTACCATAAGTATTCATTTGATCTTGATCCTTGTGGAGTGAAAAAGACACTATACTGGATCTGCATATACTTACTGACAATATCCATAAATGGCTTGTTTTTGGCAATCGACGAAGATTACCATATTGATATTCGGGCGCATGGTAAACATCAGTACTCCAGTGCATTTCGCCGTCTGATTCGGAATAAATATGCTTTTGTACCCTTTCTTTAAAATGTAAAGTGGACGTTCCGGCACGAATCTCCGCAATTACTTGTTCGGATTTTACATATTGATTATTTTGCACTAGAATCAAGCTTTTTGAGGGAATACTCACACTATATAGAATATCCTGACTCTGAATAGTTACATGCAAGTCTATATAACATAGAAAAGCAGGCTGTCCATGGCGGGTACGTGTGGGGTGAACCAAATTTTCAGTGAATTGGATTTTTCCATTCGAAGGGGATCGTACAAGATCGGCAGTACCCCCTGTGAATACTCCGCCAGTATGAAAAGTTCTTAATGTTAGTTGAGTCCCGGGCTCCCCAATTGATTGACCCGCAATAACACCTACGGCTTCTCCCAATTCTACGAGATCGCTATGAGTAGGACTCCGGCCATAACAGAATTGACAGATCCAAGAAGTGCTTCGGCAGGTAAAGGGGGTTCTAATATATATTGGTTGTGCTCGAAATGGTTGTGCTCGAAAGGCAGTTATGAATCGATTCACTAATCCAATTCCGATATCTTGATTTCGAGCGGCAATGCATCGTGAACCGATATATATATCATCTGCTAATACACGACCAATTAGTGTTTGGGCAAAAAGTTTTTCCGTCATCCCATTTTGAGGACTAACAGAAATACCTCGGATAGTACCACAATCTCTTCTACGCACAAGAATATGTTGAACTACTTCAACAAGTCTACGTGTAAGATATCCAGCATCTGCTGTTCGTACAGCAGTATCTACAACCCCTTTGCGGGCTCCATAGCAGGAAATTATATATTCTGTCAAAGAAAGCCCCTCGCGTAAATTGCTTTGAATAGGTAAATCGATCATTTGTCCTTGAGGGTCTGCCATTAATCCTCTCATACCTACTAATTGGTGTACCTGAGATGCGTTTCCTCTGGCTCCTGAAAAAGACATTAGATAGACTGGATTAGAAGGATCCGTTATCCGAAAATTCGAATTCATTTCTTGTTTCAAATATTCACTTGTCGCATACCATATCTCAACGGATTGGCGTAATTTTTCTACCGCGTGTATAGCCCCATAATAATAGTGTTTCTCCAAAAGAAAACTTTGTTGCTCCGCGTCTTGGACTAACCATCCCTTAGAGGGTATTGTTAAAAGATCCTCGATTCCTAACGAAATCGATGTAGTAGTGGCTTGATGGAAGCCCAGAGTCTTTAGTTGATCCAGTATATGGGATGTATATCCCATTCCGAAATGATCTATTAATCTGCTAATAAGTCGTTTCATACCAGTTCCGTCTATCTCTTTATTATGAAAGACCAGATTGGCCCGTTCCGCCATACATAAGTACCCCCTTTTCGGCTGAGTAGGATTCGACAATTGCTGAGTAGGATTCGACAATGGGCCTGAGTCAGTGATTCGAAAATTTAATTAACTTCATTTACTTAATCTCAATCTGCATTCGCGTGGCAAAAATGATGATACTACGGAAATCGGAATGCCCCCCAAAAGGGGAGGGGCATCGCCGAATCTAACTTCCTTGTTTAGATAATGTATGAATAGGCCTGACTAAATCCTTGTATGGCTTCCTCTATTTCTCTATAAAAAGAAATATGACCAAGAGTGGTTCGAATGTATATAGAACGAATTTCTTTTTTTCTATTTCCCACTATTAGATAGTGGGCATAAATCTCATGATAAGTCCCCAAAGATTCATATTGAACTTCAATTGGAACTTCTCTTGACCCAACGACGCGTTGATCCAGTTTCCATCGTAGCCACAAGGGACTGTCTAAACTGATTAGTTTCTGTCTATAAGCTCCCAGTGCATCATAAGAACTAGAAAAGTGGGGTTCTTTATCTTTCGTATACTTAGAATTATTATTATTGTAATTGACTTTTTTATTTGAATAGTTTTCGCAACTATTATATCTATTTGCACAAATACCTCGGCGGTTTCCAATCGTTAATACATAAAGCCCGATAAGCATGTCTTGGGTTGGTACGCAAATAGGATCTCCAATAGCGGGAGATAAGAGATTCATATGAGAAAACATAAGTAAACGGGCTTCCGCCTGAGCTTCCAAGGATAAAGGTAGATGAACAGCCATTTGATCCCCATCAAAGTCCGCATTGAAACCCTTACACACTAATGGGTGTAAAGAAATAGTACGCCCCTCTACTAAAGTGGGTTGAAAGGCCTGTATGCCTAATCTATGCAGGGTAGGTGCTCTATTTAACAGTACAGGATGTCCCCGCATAACTTCTTGAAGTATTTCCCATACAATGGGTTCCTTTTCCCAAATTTTCCTTTTAGCAATCCTGACATTAGAAGTAGCGCGTTTCGTGATTAAATCGCGAATTACAAATAGCTGAAAAAGCTTTATTGCTATCTCTAGAGGTAATCCACATTGATGTAATGAAAGCGAAGGACCCACAACAATGACAGAACGCCCCGAGTAATCGACCCGTTTCCCAAGCAGAGTCTCACGAAACCTTCCCTCTTTACCTTCAATTACATCTGAAAGTGATTTGTATACTTTATTGTGACCATCCCTTATCGGTTGCCCGCGGGACCCGCTATCAAGAAGTGTATCCACGGCTTCTTGTACCAATTTTTCCTGACACATTACTAAATCTGCAGGCGCTAATTCACTTCTTTTTAATAGATAGGCAAGGTTGTTGTTCCGACGGATAACTCTCTTATAAAGTTCATTAATGTCCGAAGTCACTACTTTATCTCCAGACCTATAAACAATGGGTCTCAATTCGGGAGGAAGAACGGGTAATAAGCACAAAACCATCCATTCTGGTTCCACATTTGTTTGAATAAAATGTTTTGCCAATTGCATGCGTCTAATCAAAAAAACTTTTCTTATTCGTCTTTTTCTATCTTCCCATTCATCTCCACTATACCCCTCGTCTTCTAATTCCTTCCATTCGACCAAGGAATTCTCTATAATAATTCGCAAATCCAAATCTGCTAATTGTTCTCTAATAGCACCTGCTCCTGTCGCAATTTCCCGATTTCGAAATGTTGCAAAGCCTGGGGTAGAAAAAAAGGGAGAAATGCTGTGGTTACAGGATGAAATTTCCTCTTCGAATAAACCTCGTAATCGTAAAAAAGTAGGTTTTTTAGTGCTGGGCCTAGCAAAAGAGAAATCGCCGTATACTAGGCCCTCCAACTTCTTAAGAGGTTTATCTAAAAGATTCGCGATATAACTAGGAAGACCTTTCAAATACCACACATGAGTCACGGGACATGCGAGTTTGATGTATCCCATTTGATATCTTCGTATCCGAGAATCCACAAATTCCACCCCGCATTTTTGGCAAAATCTCTCGTCTTCGTTTTCAGCTCCGCTCGCTCGAGAATTGCCACAAGCGCAAATTCCGCTTTTTATGGGTCCAAAGATTCTTTCGCAAAACAATCCATCTTTTTCTGGTTTATCGGTTTTATAATGAAAAGTAGAGGGCCTTGTGACTTCGCCAACGACTTCTCCATTAGGTAGGTTTTTGTTAGCCCAAGCCTTTATTTGTTGAGGGGAAACGAGTCCAATTTGAAGTTGTTGATGTTTATATTGGTCAATCATAAAATAGAAATAAGAAAAGAATTTATATTTATTCCGATCAAATCAAACTTCCTCCCTATTAACCTGGAAGTTCTTCTCAGATACAAGGAAATGATTCAGTTCTAGAGCCAAAGATCGTAGTTCTCGAACGAGCACTCGAAAAGATTCTGGAGGATCCTCGTGATTAGGTATTCGTTTTCCCCAGATCGTAGCATTAAGTATTTCTTGGCGAGCTATAAGATGGTCGGATTTATAAGTAAGTATCTCTTGTAAAATATGAGCAACACCAAATCCTTCTAAAGCCCAAACTTCCATTTCTCCTACTCGTTGTCCCCCTTGCTTGGCTCTTCCTCTAACGGGTTGTTGTGTAACAAGTGAGTAGGGCCCAGTAGAACGCCCATGAATTTTCTCATCAACTTGATGAATTAATTTTAAGATATAGGACTTCCCTATTAGAACAGGTTGTTCGAAGGGGTCTCCTGTTCTTCCATCAAATATTCTGCTTTTTCCCGGGTACTCGGGTTCAAATACCCATGGATTTTTTGTTTCTTTACTGGCTTCATATAATTCTGAAAACACAAGTTTTCTTGAAGCCTCTTGCTCATATCTCTCATCAAAGGGTGCTATTCTATAATGTTTCTTTAGCAGATCCCCCGCTAATCCGAGCGAGCTTTCAAATATTTGTCCCACATTCATTCGGGAGGGTACTCCTAAGGGATTGAAGACCATATCAACAGGTGTTCCATCTTGCAAATAGGGCATATCTTGCCTAGGCAAAATTTTGGAAATGATCCCCTTATTCCCATGTCTTCCGGCTACTTTATCCCCAACTTTGATTTCACGTTTCTGTAAAATATATACACGAACCGTTATGTCGAGGGGGTCCCTCTGGATCCATTTCACATCGATAACGCGCCCTCTTCCACCTATAGGTAATTTGAGAGAAGTTTCTTTTGAAGTGGATACCTCAAGGCCAAAGATGGCCCGTAATAATCCAGCTTCCGCGATATACGATGATTCACTCGCTATCTGAGGCGTTAATTTACCTACTAAAATATCACCAGTTTCTACCCAGGATCCCAACCTAACAACTCCATTTCTGTCCAAATTGCGGAGTAAATGTTCTTCTAGATGTGGTATTTCTTTAGTGATTTTTTCAGCAGAGCCTTGGCTTGTCGTATCCGTCTGAATTTCATATTTCCGGATGTGAAAAGAGGTATAAATATCCTCATATACCAAACGTTCGCAAATTAGTACTGCGTCTTCAAAATTGTAACCTTCCCATGGCATATAAGCTACTAATACGTTTTTTCCTAAAGCAAGTTCCCCCCCAACTGTAGCAGCTCCCTCTGCTAAAATTTGTCCCTTTTTAATGGATTTACCCTGGGGAACCCGGGGTTTTTGGTGCATACAAGTATTTTTGTTCGAGCGACGGTGGTTAACTAAAGGAATACTTATAGTCTTCCCACGACTTGATAAAAGGATCTTATGACTATCAGTAGAAACGATCTTTCCCTCGCGTTCGGCTATAACGGAAACCCTCGAATCTAGAGCTGTTTGGCGTTCCAATCCAGTTCCAACAATGCACTTTTCGGACCGAGAAAGGGGAACTGCTTGGCGCTGCATATTAGAACTCATTAAAGCCCGATTCGCATCATTGTGCTCAATAAAAGGAATGAGAGAACCTCCAATAGAAAAATATTGGAAAGGAAAAATACTTCTAACATGAATCTGTTCCCATGCAATAGTCAGGAATTCTTGGCGGTATCTAGCTGGAACAACCTGCTCCTCTTGAATACCTTGATTCAAGGACAAAGAATTTCCTGCTGCTATCATATAATACTCATCTCTATTTGGTGAGAGATAAACCACCTCTCTCGCTTTTTTTTTTTTTTCTTTCTCAGCAGATATTTCATAAAACGGACTCTCTATGGATCCCCACAAGTGATCAATTCTCGCATGAATTGCTAAGGATCCAGTAAGTCCAACATTGATTCCTTCGGACGTGTCAATTGGACAAATACGCCCATAGTGACTCGGATGAATATCTCGGCTCCGAAAACTTGCAGTTCTCCCAGTCAACCCTCCAGGACCTAAACAACTCACTTTTCGCCCATGAACAGTTTGTGTCAATGGATTCGTTTGATCAAAAACTTGAGATAACGGATATGTACCAAAAAAGGTCTCATAAGTAGTTATTAATAAAATCGAAGTTGAAGTTGGAGTTACCAAAGTTTGGGGGGTCGGTTTCGATTGACGTATGAATACTCTACGAATAGTTTTTTGAACTGCATGTTGTAAACGACCAAGAGCCAGTCCGAATTGATCTTGTAACAGATCCGCAACCGAACGAATACGTTTATTTTTCAAGTGATTCATATCGTCATCGTCAAGTATACCCGTTCCAAATTTCATTCCAATCAAATGATCCGTAGCGGCCAATACATCTCGTGGTAACAAAAATGTATTGTTCTGAGGTATATCAAGATTAAGTCTCCGATTCATATTTCGTCGACCAATCCTTCCTAATTCACATTTTTGTTGAAAAAATTTCTTTTGTAATTCCTCACACAAGGACTCCGAAAATACCAGGTCTCCACCTACGCAAGCAAATTGTTGATAAAACTCCAAAATAGCTTTTTCTTTTGACTCAATCCTCTTCTTCTCCTTAGCATTCGGGAAAGACAAAAAAATTTCAGGGTAGGAAACATTATCTAGAATTTCTCTTAGATTCGAACCCATAGCTGATGATAGAACTAGAATAGATATCTTTTGTTTTCTACTCACGCGAGCCCATATCCTTTCTTTTTTATCAATTGCTAATTCCGATCTTCCTCCCCAATCTGATATTATAGTTCCGGTGTAGATAGAAATTCCCTTATGGTCTAATTCCGAACGGTAGTAAATACCAGGACTTAGCAATATTTGATTGATCACAATTCGGTATATTCCATTTATAATAAAGGTTCCTAAGGAATTCATTATAGGAATGTTTCCAATAGAAATGGTTTGCTTTTGCACATCGAAACCAAAAATTAATCTCGCGGATACATATAATTCGGAAGAATAGGTGAGTGATTCATACACAGCATCCCTTTCTTTTATCGAGGGTTCTAGCAATTGATACCCTTTCGCAAATAATTGAAATGCAATTTCGTGATCTGGGTCTTTAATTGTTGGAAACTTGTCAAGTTCTTCTGCCAAGGCTTGATTAATGAACCTACAAAATCCCTCGAATTGGATCTGACTAAATCCGGGTATTGTGGACATTCCCTCGTTTCCATTCCGGAGCATCTTAATCTTAAGTTTCCTGTTTATCAAAGAAAAATTCCATTATCAGCTCACTCTTAATCAATCCCTATGGATTGATCTAGCAATCATGGAATCTATATTCTGTTTACTGAATCACATGAAATTCTAGGGAACTCCACACACGTATTTCATATATGTATTTCATACATATGAATAGAGACTATTTTGACGAAAGTTCCAGTTTTCCAGGGGAGGGGTACAAATGGAATGAAAATGAATTGATAAAACATTCCTAGAAAAAAATTCTGCTACTTATACTTTCATGATATTCTAATCAGATTGGATGGCAAAGATTTCTCATTTTATCTCCTTTCTATTATTAATGTAATAAAGCCATAATATAATAAATACACTAGAAAGTTTGACTTTACTTCGATTTAGAATAGCACGCTTACTTTAATTCAAAATAAAGTAAGTCACTTTTTTATTCAAGATATTTAATGCTTTGAAAAATTAAAGCACGATTCCCCATAGAGATATGTACATAAGGGGGATCTTTGGATAATAATGCTGTTCGGACCTGCAGTTTACCTATACACGGATTAGGCATAAAGCCATAATATTTTATTATGCCATTAAAAAGAAAGGGGAGAGAATACCTATTTAAGAGTCGTTCACTACTGCAAAAAAAAAAGAGAGAGAATTCTAGTTAACGGTTCCAATTCGTTCTGAATTTTGCAGCCTGTGACTAGAAATCCACTTTATTCTCCTTTTCCATCTTAATAGAAAGAAACAGAAAGTTTTATTGTATTAGCAGTATCCGTTTTAAGATAGAATCTATCGAAGAGAATAATAGAAACAGGATCAAAAAAAGCAGGAATAAATTTTTTTAAAAAGATTGGAAAAAGTAAGGGGAATTATATTCCAAATAAAAAAGGGGGTTTTCGTAAGAAAACGTGCATGAATAGTTGCTCTTTTCTCGATTTTCGCTCGGATTTTTTGGCGGCATGGCCAAGCGGTAAGGCAGGGGACTGCAAATCCTTTATCCCCAGTTCAAATCTGGGTGCCGCCTGATCAATAAAATACTTGGGTTTTATAGTACTGATCGAACTCGATAAATTTGTACTCCGCATAAGTTTGGGCAAGAGAGTAACTAGGCCTGCTGATACTCTGTTTTTAGAATCCATACCAAACCATAGCATAGTTCTATCCTCAAACTAGGGTTTGCTTTGGCGGTAGTGGCCAAAAAAAAAGGGTTACCAATAGGGATATTGATTCGATTTGAGAATTTTAAACTACGAGGATAAGATGTCAGAAATCTTGGTATCCAAAGAAAGGTTCCTACGGGGCATTCCTTATTTTTTTTTTCAATTTAAGATTGAAGAAGGGGTTCCACGAAGGAATATCAAGACTTCCTAATTATCATACATTATCGTACATCTTATTTTATCTACATACACTTTAAAGTAAGGACTACTTATTCTAGCGAGAATCAGATTAAATAGGCCGATCCTAAGTTAATTTAGGAGTTGTGGATAAAGTTTCTTCATTCTTTCATAGAATGATAGAAAGCAGGGCTGTAGGGTTTAGGTCAAAAATAAATATAGGTAAGGTAGGTATCCAAAAAATATTTATTTGTCCATAATTTTATGCTATACGCGGGTGTCCTTTGCTTATAAAAAAAATAGAGTAACAAAAGGAATCAAAAATCTTCCTATTCCCGCTTCTTCTATTCAGTATTTAGGACATCATTCCCGTACTCTTTTTTAAGTAAAAGGGCTATGCTATGTATCATATTTATACTTAATGCTCTCTAATTCTACTGGAATTCCTATAAGAATAAGAATTTGTTAGGAGTAAATTCCTTGAACTGATTGATCCGTAGCTTTAGCGTAGAATCCCTTTTTGACTCTGTACCCTTGATTCCACTATGATTATTGATCAATAGTAGAATAATTCCTTTATAGAAATAGGAGACATAATTTAGATGGATATAGTAAGTCTCGCTTGGGCTGCTTTAATGGTAGTCTTTACATTCTCTCTTTCACTAGTAGTATGGGGGAGGAGTGGACTCTAGGGATACTACTAATTGATTGAATAATCAAATTGTTGTATCAACTCTTTTCTTTAATTGATCGTTTTGCATTAATTATTTTGTCAAACGTTATTCTTTAATCTTTTTTTTTGTTTTGTTTCACTCCGATAATATAATAGAAAGACTCTAAAGTGTCGTAGAAAAAACTATATGTAGTTCTTTCTACCACACTTTAAGATTCCAACCAGATCCTTTCATTTAAGACTTGGATTTTTTTTATTTAATCCCTTTTGCATTTCTTCAATGATTAATTGGAATTCCAACTAATCATTTTGGCTGACTGTTTTTACATAAATAATAAGTAAAAAAGCAGTAGGAACTAGAATGAACAGTGCAGTAGCAATAAATGCGAGAATATTGACTTCCATAACCTCTTTATTTTTTATTTTCACAATAACTGGGGATATAATCCCATGGGGAGGAAAAAGGGGTATCCTGTAAATTCAAGGGTAGAGCTTGCAGTCTGATAATACTGAATCAATTCAATATTATGAATATCGGATCTATCAAATCAATTCATAGTTGAGAGGGGAATACTATAACATAGGAAGACCCTTTATCCATACTAAGACCAAAATGGTTTTTTTGATTGGATTAGGAATTCCCTCTTTTCTTTTTTTAATCCTTTTCTCCTTTTTCTTTTCTATACCTCTAACCCATGATCTTTCTTAATCTTATCCAATTTCCCTTCCTTTTTATTATAGTTATACATACAATTATGTATGTATGTATTATATGACCAACTTTATATGGGTCACATGGACATCCAAATAAGCAGTAGAACTGACATGGGGAAAAGAGATCTTAAATAAAAAGGGAATACTATTTATGTATGGATTCCGATAAAATAGCGGTATTCTATATCATATGTGTGTCTTTCTTTATCGATCGGGAGTAGTAAAAAAAAAAATGCCTATATGCTTCCCCTCCCTCTTTAATGAGAGATGCAAAATAAAAAAGCGAAGTAAGGGTGCCTTATGGCTATGGGTATTTGATCTTGCTTCCTCCCCTTTTTTTCATGGAAAAGGGAAATATGAATTTATCCATTCATTTCATTAAACCCTAGTTCGGGACTGACGGGGCTCGAACCCGCAGCTTCCGCCTTGACAGGGCGGTGCTCTGACCAATTGAACTACAATCCCCGCGGGATGTATGGCATACCTATTTATTCTTAAATAGAACCATTCATATGCTACATACCTACATATTATATGTGGGTATAGTGAGAGCGACATACCTAGTATGTCGTACTTTTTTATCACTAAAAATGGATAATAATCCACCCTTCAATAAGAAAAACTCTTTTGTTTGTAAGAAAGGAATGAGAGAGATATGGGTTATAAATAAAATTTCTGCCTTTTTTCTTTATCTTTTTTTTCTATAGATCATATCAGACATTTTATTTTATGGAAGAAAAATAAAAGGATTTAGTTCATATTCACGAAGTCCTAGATTTTTGGGCCGAGCTGGATTTGAACCAGCGTAGACATATTGTCAACGAATTTACAGTCCGTCCCCATTAACCGCTCGGGCATCGACCCAGGAAGAATTTATTCTAGGTTTTTTTATAATCTATGATTAACCTCCTTTCAAAATACTCCCTACCCCCAGGGGAAGTCGAATCCCCGCTGCCTCCTTGAAAGAGAGATGTCCTGAACCACTAGACGATAGGGGCATCACTAGACGATAAGGCCATATACAACCGCTCGTGATTATACTATAATCATAGTATGAGCAGTTTTTTGGAATTGTCAATATACTCGAAAAGTATAACTAGATCCAAAGTAAAGAGTTTTTCCTACTTTTCTGTTATGTTTTCATCTAGGAGTTTTTTTAGTTGCTGATTAGATTAATTCATGGATCATCCCCTACTTTATTAGGGAAATTCATTAAAAGGGTATAGAATAAGAATGGATTACTAAATAGGGATTCTCTATCCATATTAGTTCAGTACAGGTAGTTATTTGATTGATCTAAGATGAAAAATAGTCCAATTTCATTTCTTTTTTGGAATTTACATTTGGTGCTTTATTTAGTGTTCAGACCAAAAATGCATACATCCCGCACTAAGTCATAAAATTCTATAAAAAATAGAGAAAGTTTCAAAAACAAAGAAAAAAGTGAATGAATTTTAGTAGAAAAGTATTCCATCAGATTCGAACCGATGACTTACGTCTTAGCACGGCATTACTCTACCACTAATTTTAAAAGCCCTTTATCGGATTTGAACCGATGACTTATGCCTTACCATGGCATTACTCTACCACTGAGTTAAAAGGGCTTTTTATTTAATTCAAAAATTTGACACTTTGATTTCCCATTATGGGTCTACTGCATAATGTACATATTATATGTATAGAGAGAGATATTATGTAGAGATTATATATGTATATATCGATATATAGAAATATAGAAGTTTAGTCATGGTGAGGTTCAAAATCTTGCGAGCTCAAAATATTGAGAAAATTAAGAAAAATAAGAAATAAGAAAATATTTCCTATTCTCTCTTATAACTTGCACAAAACTAAAGTAGAGGTTTTTTTATATAATAAAATACGTGAAGAAAGAGTGGACACAATAAAAAAAAGCCATACCCTACATAACTTAACTCTTCCTGGTTCAGGGTTTTCTGTTTCCGAAGACTAGTAAAATAGGCGGATTCTGGAACCCTAAGAATTAAATTACCCAATATGATTCGTGGAAGGAACATTTGGTAATGGTCTTGATACTCTATGTTCTTTTTTATGCGTTCTTAGTTCTATTTTTATTCTTTTAAACAAGAATCTAATAAAATAGAATTGAGTGAGTGGAAAAAAGGAGAGAGAGGAAAGTGGTAAATGGAGAGAATCGACTAAGCAGAGACTTTTAGGATCTTCTTTACATCAGGTAAATCTGTCGGTCTTGTCCGTTTTTTCTTTAACTGATGACTCTTTGTTTCTTACTTCTATCAAGCCATAGGGAAGGAAAGTCTATGATGAATTTTAAAAAAGCATCTCACTCTTTCTCTACGGCTCGGACTTAATGATAAGTGGGGGAAGGAAACATCTTCCATAATTTTTTTGTTTAGAATTGAACAAAAAAGAAAAGGAAAAAAGGAATTTATAGGGACAGTCTTATCCCCTAGTGTATATTGTAGGAATAATAAAACTATTCCGTCTCGCAAAGTAAATAATGATCATTGTAGTTATAACCGTAGAATAGGATAGGATCCTAATCGAAATACATACATTTGGTTCAGACGCTATTGGCTTGGTTAAGAAGAGATGGAATGTATTTTACAGACGAGAGTGGCTATCTAAATCCTAAAGTAAAGGCCAGCGATCAAAATAGAAGTACCAACCGTTCAGCGTCATGAACTTTCTCCATCTGATTCAATAAGGGGGAATTAGCCTCCTTCTCCATCCAATGGATATCCTTGACAGAGGGTACTATTTATATCATAATCTACATGTAGCGGGTATAGTTTAGTGGTAAAAGTGTGATTCGTTCTATTAATAACGGAATTTGAAATGAGATACTTAAAGGCATCTTTAAGTTTTTTATATTCCGATGAAAACTTTAGTTCTTATAAAGGATTTAATCCTTTTCCTCTCAATAGCATATTGAGGAAGAATATAAATTCTCGCGATTTGTATCCAAAGACTAATTGAAATTGCATCCAAAATACAAATTAGATTAGGAGTACAGAGTCGCGAAGCATAATTTTGCATTGGAGTAATTATTCCCATTTTTTAAATATGAGTAAAGGATCTATGGATGAAGATACTAAAAAGTTTATTTCCAATCGTAACTAAATCTTCTTTTGTTAAAAAAGGAATAAGGAAGCCAAATAGCTAAAAAACGATAGTTTTGGTTTACTAGAACCATCAGCATATTGTTTCAGCTCGGTGGAAACCAAATTCTTTTCCTCGAGGATCTCTTGAATGAAATTAGGGAACGAAGTAAGTAGATTAGATGGATTTAGATCGAAGTTCTATTTCCTACTCTATAAGGATCATCTAGAAAGCGGAGAGCTTTGGTTCCATTCAAATAGAAAAGCTGACATAGATGTTAAGTGGTGAGAATATCCATAAAGGAGCCGAATGAAATCAAAATTTCATGTTCGGTTTTGAATTAGAGACGTTAAAAATAATAAACCAACGTCGACTATAACCCCTAGCCTTCCAAGCTAACGATGCGGGTTCGATTCCCGCTACCCGCTCCATTCTCTATCTCTATAAAAATAAAAGGAGTATTCTTTTTGTCTAGACAAGGTAAAGGCCTGTATTCAACCTTCTTTGTCAACCAGTTTTTGGTACTCTAGAGCGGAGTAGAGCAGTTTGGTAGCTCACGAGGCTCATAACCTTGAGGTCACGGGTTCGATTCCCGTCTCCGCACTTAGCAGTCTGTATAAAAGGACTCTTCTATTTCTTTAGATATGTATGGTAGAGGGTTGGGTGGTATCCAACTTTTTTTATTCATTAGTTCCCGGCCCTAGAGGGAAAAATTGAGCAGTTTGCGAAGGCACTTGCCCTCAGAACGCGCAAGCCTCCTCCCGACTCCGCGTAAAAGAAAAATGAAATGAAAGAAAGGCACAGTCTACTTCTCCCTTCCCTTTAAAAGAAGTTTGCGAGTTCTTTGTCTCAGTGAATACCCGATTTACGGAGCCCTTTCTGGCTCCGTAGCGTACCCCTTTTTTTGAGTGGGATGCAAAGGAAGGATAAGTATAGTAAGGGATACGGTAATAGTACCTTACTAAATTAAGGGGGCGAGCGGCGGGAATCGAACCCGTATCTTCTCCTTGGCAAGGAGATGTTTTACCATTGAACTACGCTCGCTACGCTATATATTTTATAGCGTATATCCGCTTGGGTCGACCGTCTATGTCTGGGTCGACCGTTTCGTTTCATTTTCTATTATATTAGAGTTTTCCTTTTTTTTATTGTCTGTCAATGAATATTCTAAAATGAATATTCTAATAGGAATGGAATTTCATAATACTGAAAGAGAAGAGGTAGCAATTCGGAACGCAAATTGCGTTTTAATTTTAATGCGTCTCACTATTCGAATGTTTTCGAAGAAATGCCCTTTTTATTTTTTTTGTACCTGCCTACTAAATACTAAACAAATTTAAGAAATGAGAGAATTAAGAATAGCTACGAGAAAGACTAGTCCAATCCATAATGATGTACCGGAAAATACAACGTTTTTATTATTTGACCAACCATCAGGAGAAGCAAATACAAGGGGTACACTAATTACTAAGACTGAGGAAGTCGCAATTAATGCAAAAACAGCTAATTGGAAAGCAATAGTCATATTTCTAATCCTCCAAGCTACCATCAAATAAAGTTGACTACATATTTGATCCCTCACTTAACCAAAATTGTAAAAAAATACAAGAAGTAGGAGGGGTTTAATCATGAATCCATTGATTCTTCTCTTTAATTAAAACTTATTTTTACTTACCGCTTTTTTTTTATTTGGATATGGGGGTGAGGAGAGGGGGTTTAGTCTTTATTTCACAAATTTCACAAGCGGGTATAGCGGATCATGTATCCGTGTATACAGTATACAGAGATATGTCGAAAAGGGACTTGAATCTGAGATCTTTCTATAGGTTAGTAGAGCTTTTTATATGGCTATGTTCTATTTGTAGGAGTAAAATAGGGATTAGGTTGTGGAGAGATGGCTGAGTGGTTGATAGCTCCGGTCTTGAAAACCGGTATAGTTCTAGGAACTATCGAGGGTTCGAATCCCTCTCTCTCCTTTTGCTTATTGAATATGTTTGTTTCTTTAATTTTTTTTTCTTTATTCTGTCCCTTATCTTTCTTTCATAAAAAGGAATGAATGGCTCGGCTAGATGGAATAACCGAGCCAGAACAGAAAAAAAAGAAAACATTAGAACAGGTATAAATAAGAAAATCTTAGTTAAGAGGGTTCATGTAAAGAACAGGTTCCAAATCACGATCGATTCCCTTTTCAAAACCTGCTGCAGCAGCTCGGGCTCTTCCTGCATGCCACAAATGGCCCACAAAAAAGAAGAATCCTAGAACAAAATGAGAAGTCGATAACCAACTTCTAGGAGAGACATAATTAACTGCATTGATCTCGGTAGCTACGCCACCCACAGAATTTAAAGAGCCTAAAGGCGCGTGGGTCATATATTCTGCTGAACGTCGTTCTTGCCAAGGTTGTATGTCTTTTTTCAACCTACTCAAGTCCAAACCGTTGGGGCCCCTTAGAGGTTCTAACCATGGAGCGCGAAGGTCCCAAAAACGCATAGTTTCCCCTCCAAAGATAACCTCCCCAGTTGGCGAACGCATTAGATATTTACCTAAACCTGTGGGTCCTTGAGCGGATCCGACATTAGCTCCAAGACGCTGGTCTCTAACTAGAAAAGTAAATGCTTGAGCTTGAGAAGCTTCTGGCCCGGTGGGTCCATAAAACTCACTCGGATAAGCCGTATTATTGAACCATACAAAACAACAAGCGATAAAACCAAAGAGAGATAAAGCAGCTAAACTATAAGACAAGTAAGCTTCCCCAGACCATACAAACGCACGGCGAGCCCATGCGAAGGGTTTGGTTAAGATATGCCAAATTCCGCCAAATACACAAATGAAGCCCAACCATATATGCCCACCAATTATATCTTCTAAATCATCCACACTAACAATCCACCCTTCTCCCCCAAAAGGGGATTTTAGTAAATAACCAAATATAACACTGGGGCTAAGGGTCAAATTGGTAATTTTTCTTACATCTCCCCCCCCAGGGGCCCAGGTATCATATACACCGCCAAAATAAAGAGCCTTGAGTACTAGAAGAAAAGCACCTAGACCTAACAAAATTAGGTGAATACCCAAAATTGTAGTCATTTTATTTCTATCTTTCCATACATAACCAAAAAATGGAAAAGATTCTTCAAGAGTCTCGGGTCCCAGAAGCGCGTGATAAATGCCACCGAAACCTAAGACTGCGGAGGAAATTAGGTGAAGTACTCCAGATACAAAGTACGGAAAAGTATCTAGAACTTCTCCCCCTGGCCCTACTCCCCAACCTAGAGTAGCTAAGTGTGGAAGTAAAATTAACCCTTGTTCATACATGGGCTTTTCTGGTACGAAATGAGCCACCTCAAATAGGTTCATTGCTCCGGCCCAGAATACGATTAATCCGGCATGGGCTACGTGAGCTCCAAGTAGCTTACCGGACAAATTGATAAGTCTGGCATTCCCAGCCCACCAAGCAAAGCCAGTGGTTTCTTGGTCACGACCAGCTAAAACGAAAGTTCCATTAAAGAGCGTTTCCACGTGGTAGAACCTCCTCAGGGAATATAAGATTTTCATGAGGCTGATCCTGAGCTGCCATCCAAGCACGAATACCCTCGTTTAAAAGAATATTTTTGGTGTAGAAAGTCTCAAATTCAGGATCTTCCGCTGCACGGATTTCCTGGGAAACAAAGTCATAGGCACGTAAGTTCAGAGCCAGGCCAACTACGCCAATAGCACTCATCCATAAACCGGTGACGGGTACAAATAGCATAAAGAAATGTAACCAACGTTTATTGGAAAAAGCAACACCAAAGATTTGGGACCAAAAGCGGTTAGCAGTAACCATTGAATAAGTTTCTTCAGCTTGAGTTGGGTTAAAAGCGCGGAAGGTATTTGCACCATCACCGTCCTCAAATAAAGTGTTTTCTACAGTCGCTCCATGAATAGCGCATAGCAGAGCCGCACCTAATACTCCGGCAACTCCCATCATATGAAATGGGTTCAACGTCCAATTATGAAATCCTTGGAAGAAAAGGATGAATCGAAATATCGCTGCTACCCCAAAACTCGGCGCAAAGAACCAACCAGATTGCCCCAGTGGATAAATAAGGAATACAGAAACAAAAACAGCGATTGGACCAGAGAATGAGATTGCATTATAAGGCCGCAATTGAACAGACCGAGCAAGTTCAAATTGGCGTAACATGAAACCTATTAGTGCAAAAGCCCCGTGGAGAGCTACAAAAGTCCATAGACCGCCTAATTGACACCAACGAGTAAAATCTCCTTGTGCTTCCGGACCCCATAGTAACAACAAAGAGTGTGCTAAACTATTGGCAGGGGTAGAAACTGCTGCGGTTAAGAAATTACAACCTTCCAAATAGGAACTAGCCAATCCATGGGTATACCAAGAAGTTACAAAAGTTGTCCCTGTAAACCAACCCCCTAAAGCGAAATAAGCGCAAGGAAAGAGCAATAGGCCGGACCATCCTACAAAAACGAAGCGGTCCCTTCGTAACCAGTCATCCATAGTATCAAATAGATCATTTTCTTCTTTAGGAACTCTACCAAGGGCTATAGTCATAGTGATCCTCCTATTCAATTACTTCAACCATTTCCGAGCACCTCATGTCACTTCCAAGGCATATGATAGTTTTCTTATCTGTGGACGATTTGTTTCTCGTTCAATGCCCTTTTTCAATGGTCTCGAAGATAGAAATTTTTTATTTTTATCTAGGGAGTCACAACCGAGGTCGTGGTAAATCCATGAATTTGATTCGGTTTGTTTTTCTTATACTATAGAAATCAACATTTCAATTCAGCATTATTCCATGACTCCTACTTTAAAAGCCTATCTTTTAAGGGAAAAATGAAAATAAAAGTAACCCCTCTATTCTCGTTTCCTCTCTATTTCATGGGTGGAAGAACAAAAAAAGAGGATTCTTAAAAAAAAATGGATTTTCGAAATCTATTTTTATGTGTAGCGGAAAGGAGTTGCGGTTTCTTCTTATTCCTATAGAACATCTAGTAACAAGAATATGAAATCGTAAATAACAAAAAATTCTTGTCTTGCGCGGTCTAAGTCTAAGGAAATACAAAAAATTCGCTTATACAATTTCATCTACATCGAATTTATATATCAGAATAGCGGATAGAGGCAGCATTCAAGGAGTCAGATCTACTTACTTTATGGTTCTTTCCAATTTTATGTTGGGTTTGATAAGAACCCTTTTTGCTTTCTTGATAAATAATCAACAAAAAAAAGCGTTTTTTCTTTTTTATATAACCTGCTTGTTTTATTATAACAAGTCCTATCGGGAAATGCCCACTAAAGAGAAAATCTATCTCATTCTCTCTCGGCCAATATCAATTTTTAGAAAGAAAAAACAACAATTTTCTTCTTTTTTTATTAACATTAAGAAAAAAGAATATAACTAAAATGGAATTGGCAATATAATTTTTATATACTTTTGAAAGAAAAAAAAAGGTTTTTTGCAATCATTATTTCTTGTCTCTATCATATCACGGAAACCTTTGGATTTGGAACGAGGAGAGATGGCTGAGTGGACTAAAGCGGCGGATTGCTAATCCGTTGTACAATTTTTTTGTACCGAGGGTTCGAATCCCTCTCTTTCCGCTCCCTCGGATCATTTGGGACTTTCGAATTGGAAGGAATTCTGACCCCCGGATTTTCTCATAGATAAATGTAAGAAACAAATCCAATTTGTAAGAAAAAATGCAAAAAAAATGGAATTTTTACTCCTCGCGCCCAGGATTCCGTCCTGGGTCATTGGATAAGAATCCAAAGATAAAGAGGGAAACAAAGAATATCACTACTGTATAAACAAAAAGTTTGAGAGTAAGCATTACATAATCTCCAAGATTTTTTTTTAAGGAATAGATTACCTGTTTTTCCTTACCACACGGATCCACTAGGATGGATTTTTTTTATTTTGATACCTAAAAATGCAAAAAAGAATTCTTGAAAAAAAAAATTGCAAGAATTCATTTATAATAAGCACTCTTATCAATATCAAAATAGAGTTAGGTATTGTGTAGGTACCTGCTCAACGTAAGTGCAGAAGGGTAGAAAGGCTGATCCAAATTTATTGCTGCAGCTATCTATTCAATGTAGAAGAATTTTCATTTTAGAATCGAAGGTTCATAATATAAAAATAGAAAAGTTCTCTGCTTTTACCCATTTTTTTTATAATAATAATTTTTTGTAATTAATACATAATTTAATTTAGCAGGCAGAGCAGAGTACTAAAGATTTCATCGAAAACTTACAGCAGCTTGCCAAACAAAGGCTAATAGAAAAAAGAATAGAGGTATGACAGGCATAACATCCACGATTGGGTTGAAAATAGCATAAGCTTCGGGCAATTTGGCAAAGAAAAAACTAGTAGTCGGATAAAGAACAGAATTAAAACAGATACAGGTTAAACTAAGTATATTAGGCATAACAAGCATTTCATTCTTGTAGAGTAAATAATTGGATTTTGATTGAGTTATTTTTCTAAGGGAAATAAGGAAAAGGCAGATTCTAAATCTTTTTTCTTCGGACTTTCCCAAACACAAAATACCTCCTTGTATTTGCACTCTCAAATGAGAGTGGAATAAATTCGACTTTCATATAATATCTTAATAGAATTCCATGTAATGATCAATGCATTTTTTTGATTCTATATTACCCGCATGTCTAGAATACTAGCAAGAGAATATCCCTCATTTTTTATGTAATTGAAATGGGATTGACGAATAACAAATAAACATAATACTGTTTATTAGTGTCGCATAAAACCCGAAATGGGGCGTGGCCAAGTGGTAAGGCAGCGGGTTTTGGTCCCGTTACTCGGAGGTTCGAATCCTTCCGTCCCAGATTGTTTCGGATAGTACAGTACTCTACACGAGACAAAATTTTATTAAAGAGAATAATGATATCTTATGAACTCTTAGATTAGATGCATTTCTAAGCATTCATTTTCTTTCTCAGAAAACATAATAAAGTCTTAAGTCCAATCAAATTGAATATCTTTATTTTATGAAAAAATTGTGTCTATCAGGCACATTCAGGATATGCCTACGCTATTTACTTAGTCATATTTTTTTCTTACTTTTTTTTTGTATTCGGGTCGAAGAAGTATGGAAGTACGAGAATTCTATAACTACCAAAAACTTTCAATCTTTTCATTGGAATACTTTTTTAGTTAATAGTTAATTTTTTTTGTTACGTAAAAAATATATTGCTAATCTAATTCTAATATAGTAATAAAATTAATTAGTAATTAATTTTATTAAACTTTTTTGGAGGTTGATAGTTTATTTATTGGGGAAGAGTTGATCCTTCTCTTCTACACTTTAAAATTGATGATCTCGAGCCATCCGTTGAGAATGGAAATTTCATAATAAATAAGTCTTAAACAAACCTGTTTAGTCCTCTTTTTCGAACTATGTTTCATTCTCATTCATATGATAGAATATGGGTTTAAATAAATAGGCTTTTTGTGGGGGCTTCCCCGATAAATACTTAACTTTCTTTTATCCATATTGCTCCATAGATAGCAAGTTTGGATTAGTATACACAAAACTAAACCAATGACTATTCATGATTCCATCCATATTGGATCAATTCTCTATACCACTTTGCAATGAAAAGAGGAATGTTTGTTATGGTAAAACTTCGTTTAAAACGATGTGGTAGAAAGCAACGTGCGACTTGAAGGACATGATCGATTGTGGATTTTGCTATCCACCATTTTCCATAGTAATGAAAATGCTCTTGGCTCGACATAGTCTGTTCTATTCGTCCCGAACCTAATTTGCGCTGGGTTGTTTATTTTTAAGTAAATAGTACACAATGGAGCTCGAGAGGATAGAATTGATTTTTTATCAAGGGAAAGGATCTAGGGTTAGTGAAAACTAATAAATTAGGCCAACTTTGTCAGTCTATCCTTAATATAGAAATCGAAAGGTTAAAATAAGAAAAAAGCCCCATTTTGGAAGATAGGGAAAACTCTTTCAATTAAAAGTATATCAGAATAAATCCTCCTTATTTGATTTCTATAGAAGAGGGAGATGCTTTATCGAAGGAAATAAGAAAAAAGGGTATGTTGCTACTCTTTTGAAAGAAAAAAGAATAGGAATTCCCGAAGTAATGTCTAAACCCAAGGATTTCACAAATCAAAGATAAAGGATTCTAGAACAAGTAAACACAATTTTCAATTGTCTCAACAGCAGAATTGGATCAGAATAAGGAATAAAAGTCAATTCGTTCGAAATGAGACAACGAAAAGAGTTTAGAGACGACTCAAAAATTTTCGAAGGATTTCGCCTTTGAAGTCTGTCAGTCAAAATTAGCCAACTTGAGTCATGAGTATAAATGAAATTTGTTTTTTCTGTAAGGAAATTAATGCACGTAATAGTCTTATTTCTATTATTATAGACAGAAATTCGAATCATTTTCTCGAGCCGTATGAGGAGAAAACCTCCTATACGTTTCTAGGGGGGGGGCGTTGTTTATCTACATCTATCCCAATAAGCTGTCTATCGAATCGTTGCAATTGATGTTCGATCTCGAAGAGAGGGAAGAGATCTTCGAAAAGTGGGTTTTTATGATCCGATAAAAAATCAAACTTGTTTAAATGTTCCAGCTATTCTCTATTTCCTTGAAAAGGGTGCTCAACCGACAAGAACTGTTTATGATATTTTAAGGAAGGCAGAATTATTTAAAGAAAAAGAAAGAATTTTGAGTGAATTGAAGAACTAAATAAATAAAAAAGTAGGAGAAGATCACCAGTATTCCTCGTTCTCTAATTATTTAGACACAATTTACCTCTTTCTTAGTCCTATTTGGATTTATGTCGTGCCAATCCAACATAAGCCCCTATTTTATTTACTTTTTCTATCTAATTTGTTTTCTTATCATTCTATTTCCATTGACAAAGGTCTATTGAACAAATAGAATTTGTAGATAGATGGGTCTCTTTAATCCTCACTCCATATTCGATTTTTCTGCCTACACTTCGCTCAAATGATAAGGGTGTCTCTGTCTCTCTTGCATGTGCATGTATTTTCATACAATATTTTTATTTCTTTAAACTAAAAATCGCTAAAAGAAGCAGCATTTTGCCATCGTGATTGGAGTCGCTCTAATCTTAGTGGAATTTAACTAGACCTGTTCATTTTGCCATTTGAGTGTTTTTCATGGTCGATAAAATCTTTCTTTTGATGTCTTGCTAGTTCAATGTTTTGACAGAAGCGCCCGGTGTAATTCCATTGATTTTTTGATTTCGATCGTATCTAAGATCTTTTTTTATCTGGGTTGCTAACTCAATGGTAGAGTACTCGGCTTTTAAGTGCGACTATGATCTTTTACACATTTGGATGGAGCAACAAATTCGTCCAGACTCTTGGTAGAGTCTATAAGACCACGACTGATCCTCAAGGGTAATGAATGGAAAAAATAGCATGTCGTAATAAAATCGAATAAAAATTACGATTTTCTGGGTCTAGTGAATAAATGGATAGAGCCTGGCTCCAATTCTGGTAAAATAAAAAGCAACGAGCTTAACTTCCTAATTGGAATAATTCCCCGCTCTAATTAGACGTTAAAAATAGATTAGTGCCGGATGCGGGGAAAGGTTGGATTTTCGAGTCGACCTTTTTTTTTTTTTTTAGAAATCCTAATTATTCTTGATTATGGATTGAATGTGTAAAAGAAGCAGTATATTGATAAAGGGATTCCATTCCAAAGTCAAAAGAGCGATTGGCCTGCAAAAATAAAAAATTGATTCTGTTCTCTTTTGTAATTTAGAACAAACATAAACTAATTGTGTAGAAAAGGAGCGGAAAAAGATCTGTGGATTAGACTCCCTTTCTTTCCAGGGTTTGTATTAAAAAATCCAACACCCTGTTCTGACCATATTGCACTATGTATCATCATTTGATAAACCGAGAAATGCTTCTTGTCTCTGATTCAAGTAGAAATACAAATGGAAAAATTCGAAGGGTATTCAGAAAAACATAAATCTTGTCAACAATACTTTGTCTACCCACTTCTCTTTCAGGAGTATATTTATGCATTTGCCCACGATTATGGATTAAATGATTCCGAACCTGTGGAAATTATTAGTTGTAATAACAAGAAATTTAGTTCACTACTTGTGAAACGTTTAATTACTCGAATGTATCAGCAGAATTTTTGGATTAACTCGATTAATCATCCTAACCAAGATCGATTGTTGGATTACAAAATTGGTTTTTATTCTGAGTTTTATTCTCAGATTCTACCTGAGGGGTTTTCGATCGTTGTAGAAATCCCATTCTCGCTACGAGAATTATCTTGTCCGAAAGAAAAAGAAATACCAAAGTTTCAGAATTTACGCTCTATTCATTCAATATTTCCCTTTTTAGAAGACAAATTTTTGCATTTGGATTCTATTTCACATATAGAAATACCCTATCCTATTCATTTGGAAATCTTGGTGCAACTTCTTCAATACCGTATACAAGACGTTCCGTCTTTGCATTTATTGCGATTCTTTCTCAACTACTATTCAAATTGGAATAGTTTTATTACTTCAATGAAATCTATTTTTCTTTTTAAAAAAGAAAATAAAAGACTATTTCGATTCTTATATAATTCTTATGTATCAGAATATGAATTTTTATTGGTGTTTCTTCGTAAACAATCTTCTTGCTTACCATTA